GATGAAGTGCCTGATTAAAGGGTTACTTTGATAGAGTAAATCATGTAATTTAATTACCTTCATTATACCTAATAGACTTAAACTATTCCTTAAAGTATCAAAAACTTTCGTGCTTCATACACCTAGGTATATCAAGTCCAATACAGAAAAAGGTAAGCTAAATATAAGCTAATGGGTTCATACCCCATATATAGGACTTACCTCCTTTTTAATCTTTATCAATCCTGCAAAAATCTTGTTTACTTCGACATTAATATTAGGAACCTTAATCTCTATCACATCTACCTCATGATTAGGGGTGTGAATAGGGTTAGAAATCAATCTTCTATCCTTTATCCCTCTAATAACCAACACTAAAAATATTATATCCACTGAAGCTTCATTAAAGTATTTCTTAATTCAAGCTTTAGCATCCGCATTACTATTATTTGTAATCATCCTTATATCATCATGACCTAATCTTTTCTTAACACAAAATAACCTATTTAATACTATAATTTCCTCTACCCTAATATTAAAAATGGGAGCCGCCCCCTTCCATTTTTGATTTCCAGGAGTAATAGAGGGATTAAGTTGAATAAATTGTCTTATTTTGATAACCTGACAAAAGATTGCCCCCTTAATACTTTTATCTTATGTTCTAGATTCAACAGTATTCATTAGATTCATCATCCTCACCTCCATTATTATTGGATCCTTAGGTGGTTTAAACCAAAGATCCCTCCGTAAGTTAATAGCATATTCATCTATTAATCATGTTGGGTGAATAATCTCTGCCATAATAGTAGGTGAAAATATATGAGAGTTATACTTCCTTATCTACACACTTTTAAGTTTATCAATTGTTTTAATGTTTAATTTATTTGAAGTTCATCATATCAACCAAAACTTCCTAACCCTATCCAATAATCGAAACTCAAAAACTCTCATATTTTTATTGCTACTCTCATTAGGTGGCCTACCCCCTTTTTTAGGATTCCTACCAAAATGATTGATTATTCAAACCTTATCAGAACTAAATTATCAATTCACTGTTGTTATCATAGTAGTCACTACTTTAATCACCCTTTTCTATTATTTACGCCTTACATTTACAGCTTTCCTGTTTTCATATACTGAACTCAAATTACACTCTTCATCACATTACAATCCTGCTTTATACCACCTAGTTCTAATATTGACTAGTATTTCCACTCTCGGATTACCAATTAGATCAGTTCTTTATTATATGCTTTAAGGCTTTAAGTTAACCAAACTAATAGCCTTCAAAGCTATAAATAAAAAACTGATTTTTAAGCCTTAGTAGTACCTACTCCTTTAGAATTGCAGTCTAATGTCCAGTCTAAAATTATTCCTTAACTATAAGATCCTGGTAGGAGAGAAAAGTTCTCGTGAATAAATTTACAGTTTATCGCCTATACCTCAGCCATCCTACCGAACAAATGACTTTTCTCTACCAACCATAAGGATATTGGAACCTTATATTTCATCTTTGGAGCCTGAGCTGGTATAGTAGGTACATCCCTAAGCCTATTAATTCGAGCTGAATTAGGTCAACCAGGTTATTTAATTGGAGATGATCAAATTTACAATGTAATTGTAACTGCCCATGCATTCGTAATAATCTTCTTCATAGTTATACCCATCATGATTGGGGGATTTGGTAATTGATTAGTCCCTTTAATACTTGGAGCACCAGATATAGCCTTTCCACGAATAAATAACATAAGATTCTGATTATTACCTCCTTCACTCACTTTATTACTCAGAAGTAGCTTAGTGGAAAATGGAGCAGGGACCGGTTGGACAGTTTACCCCCCTTTATCTTCTGGTATTGCACATGCAGGAGCATCAGTTGATCTAGCCATCTTCTCACTACACTTAGCAGGTGTTTCATCCATCCTGGGAGCCGTAAACTTTATCACCACAACCATTAATATACGAGCTCCAGGAATATCATTAGATCAGACTCCATTGTTTGTTTGAGCCGTAGCTATTACCGCCTTACTACTTCTTCTTAGCCTTCCCGTTCTAGCAGGAGCTATTACCATATTATTAACAGACCGAAATTTAAACACCTCTTTCTTTGATCCTGCAGGGGGAGGAGACCCCATCTTATATCAACATCTTTTTTGATTCTTTGGACACCCAGAAGTTTATATTCTAATTCTCCCGGGATTCGGAATAGTATCTCATATTATTAGTCAAGAAAGAGGTAAAAAGGAAGCCTTTGGTACTTTAGGGATAATCTATGCAATAATCGCAATTGGATTACTAGGTTTTGTAGTATGAGCCCATCACATATTTACTGTTGGCATAAACGTTGACACTCGAGCCTACTTTACTTCAGCCACTATAATTATTGCTGTACCCACAGGAATTAAAATTTTCAGATGGTTAGCAACTCTACATGGAACTCAACTTACTTACAGTCCAGCTTTACTTTGAGTTTTAGGCTTCGTCCTCTTATTCACTATTGGAGGATTAACAGGAGTAGTTTTAGCCAATTCATCTATTGACATTATTTTACATGACACATACTACGTTGTTGCACATTTCCATTACGTTTTGTCTATAGGAGCAGTATTTGCAATTATAGCAGGATTTATCCAATGGTACCCTTTATTTACAGGGTTAACATTAAATCCTAAATGACTAAAAATTCAGTTCATTACTATATTTATTGGAGTAAATCTAACCTTCTTCCCCCAACATTTCCTCGGATTAGCTGGAATGCCACGACGTTATTCAAATTATCCAGATAGTTATACTTCATGAAATGTAGTATCAAGCCTAGGATCTACTATTTCATTTATTGGTATTATTATACTAATCTTCATCATCTGAGAAAGTATAATTTCTAACCGCACAGTCCTATTCCCATTGAGTATAGTAAGATCACTAGAATGATATCAATCTTACCCTCCTGCTGAACACTCTTACTCTGAATTACCTATATTAACTAACTTCTGATATGGCAGAATAGTGCGGTAGATTTAAGCTCTACATATAAAGGTTACACTTTTATTAGAATAAATGGCAACCTGATCAAATTTAAATTTACAAAATAGTGCTTCCCCTTTAATAGAACAATTAATCTTCTTCCATGATCACACTTTATTTATCCTTCTTATAATTACCATTTTAGTAGCTTATATTATAGTAAGTTTATTTTTCAATAAATTTACTCATCGCTACTTACTAGAAGGTCAAACAATTGAAGTTATTTGAACAATCTTACCAGCTATCACCTTAATCTTTATTGCCCTACCCTCTTTGCGACTTCTATATCTACTTGATGAATCAATAGACCCTTTAATTACTATTAAAACAATCGGCCACCAATGATATTGAAGATATGAATATACTGATTTCTCTACACCCTATGAATTTGACTCATATATATTACCATATAATGAAATACCGACTAGAGGGTTCCGATTACTAGATGTAGATAATCGAACAACTTTACCTGTAAATACTCAAATTCGTATATTAGTGACTGCTGCAGATGTTCTTCACTCCTGAACAATTCCAGCTTTTGGGGTAAAGGTTGACGCAACCCCTGGGCGGCTCAACCAGACAAGTTTTTTTATAAATCGTCCTGGTCTATTTTATGGTCAATGTTCAGAAATTTGTGGTGCCAACCATAGTTTTATACCTATTGTAATTGAAAGAATCAATGTTAACTCCTTCATCAAATGAATTAATAGAATAATAAATTCATCATCGGATGACTGAAAGTAAGTGATGGTCTCTTAAACCATTTTATAGTAATTAACGTCTACTTCTGATGAAGAAATTAGTTAATGCATAACATTAGTATGTCATACTAAAATAATTAAACTTTTAATATTTCTTTATTCCTCAAATAATACCTATAAATTGATTAGTATTATTTACAATATTTTCATCAGCTCTTATTTTATTCTCAATCTCAAATTATTTCATCTTCTACTATACTCCCCCTTTATACACAAATGACACATCATTGACCATGAAATCATTCAATTGAAAATGATAAATAACTTATTCTCCATTTTTGATCCTTCCACTAGAATTATAAGTCTTTCCTTCAATTGATTAAGCACTTTCGTGGGTCTATTATTCCTCCCTATACTTTACTGACTTATCCCTACACGGGTAACTACTTTATGGAATTCAATTATTTATACTCTTCATACCGAATTTAAAACCCTAATTGGTCCATCAAGCCATAATGGTAGAACCTTCATCTTTATTGCCCTTTTCTCTATAATCCTATTCAATAACTTTTTAGGCCTATTCCCTTACATCTTCACTAGATCAAGTCATCTTTCCCTCACCTTAACCTTAGCTCTACCTTTATGATTATCCTTCATAATCTATGGATGATTTAATCACACTACACATATATTTGCCCATATAGTTCCACAAGGAACTCCTCCTATCCTTATACCTTTTATGGTTTGCATTGAAACAATCAGTAATGTTATTCGGCCAGGAACACTAGCAGTTCGACTAGCTGCTAATATAATTGCAGGTCATCTCCTACTTACACTTTTAGGAAATACAGGATCCACTTTAGTGTTATCTACTCTTTCCTTATTAGTAACTGCTCAACTATTACTGTTACTCTTAGAGTCAGCTGTTGCAATTATTCAATCGTATGTCTTTGCCATCTTAGCCACCCTATATTCTAGAGAAGTAAATTATGACAACACACTCTAATCACCCTTACCACCTCGTAAACCCAAGACCTTGGCCGTTAACAGGAGCTATTGGAGCAATAGCAACAACTATCGGCATAGTAAAATGATTCCACCAATATAATAATACCCTTCTATTTATTGGTCTACTCCTTATCTCACTAACTATAATTCAATGATGACGTGATATCACTCGTGAAGGAACTTATCAAGGTCTTCATACATTACCTGTAAGTAAGGGATTACGATGAGGAATAATCCTATTTATTGTTTCAGAAATTTTTTTCTTCATCTCCTTCTTTTGAGCATTCTTCCATAGAAGTTTATCCCCTAGAATCGAACTAGGTAGAATATGACCACCTCTTGGTATTCAACCCTTTAACCCTCTACAAATTCCCCTCCTTAATACTACTATCCTTCTTGCCTCTGGAGTTACAGTTACTTGAGCTCATCATAGATTAATAGAAGGTAATTATAGTCAAGCTACACAAAGTTTATTCTTTACAATCTTATTAGGAATTTATTTTACTTTACTTCAAGCATATGAATATATTGAAGCCCCTTTTACAATTAGTGATGCCGTTTATGGATCAACATTTTTTATAGCAACAGGATTCCATGGTCTACATGTTATTATTGGAACAACATTCCTATTAACATGTTTACTTCGGCATCAAATATGTCATTTCTCCCCAAATCACCACTTCGGATTTGAAGCCGCCGCTTGATACTGACACTTCGTAGATGTTGTATGATTATTCTTATACATTTCCATCTACTGATGAGGAAGATAATCTATTTATTTAGTATATAAATGTACATTTGACTTCCAATCAAAAAGATTGATCCAATCAAAATAAATAATCCTAATTATATTAATTACTACACTACTTATTATTACTTTATCATTTATTGTAATACTCCTTGCATCTATCCTATCAAAAAAAAGTATTAATGATCGTGAAAAAGCCTCCCCTTTTGAATGTGGATTTGACCCTAAAAGCTCTGCTCGGCTCCCCTTCTCATTACGATTTTTCCTAATCGCAGTTATCTTTCTTATTTTTGATGTAGAAATTGCACTCCTATTACCTATTATTATCATCATACAATGATCTCACCTACTCTCATGGTCCATCATCAGAGCATTTTTCCTACTAATCTTATTACTAGGATTATACCATGAATGGAACCAAGGTGCTTTAGAATGAGCTTATTAGGGTTGTAGTTAACTATAACATTTGATTTGCACTCAAAAAGTATTGATATTCAATCTACCTTGAATAAGAAGCGATAAATTGCATTCAGTTTCGACCTGACCCTAGATGAATACATCCTTATTTATTAATTGAAACCAAAACAGCGGTGTATTACTGTTAATAATATTATTGAAATTTATTCCAATTAGAAATGTGAAGATCAAATTAAAGCTGCTAACTTTTTATTTTAATGGTTCAATTCCATTAACATTTCTAATTTATATAGTTTAACAAAAACAATACATTTTCATTGTATTAATAATAATTTTATTATTTATAAATACTTAAAAGTTAAACAACTTCCCTAACATCTTCAGTGTTATGCTCTTCTATAAGCTATTTAAATACAAAATAAATAAAGTCAATATAATTATTCACAAGATAAATCCAATTAAATAAACCTTAATTCTATTATTCTGCCACGTCTGGGTTATCTTAGAATATAAAACTGATTGTTTATAAATCATTTGACCTCCTCAATCCTCTCCTCAACCCTGATCCAAACTCCTATAAATTTGTTTTCCTATAAATAAGGGGAGGTATCTTACCCCATATGTTCTAATAAAAGGTATAAACCATATCGACCCTAGGAATCTTGATATTATATACAACTTTCATGATATTAAATCATAAGATATTATAATCTTAGACACCTCATACCCTAATCAACCCCCTAATAAACTCACTGTAAGAGCTAATATCTTTAATCTTATTGGTAAACAAATAACTAAAGGGGTAGGGAATAAAATCCATCTTAATATTGAACCACCAAAAACTGCTATTATTACTAAAACTAATATACTTTTAAGCATAATCCAGCCCTCATCACACAACGGATGGAATGAGGTGGAATTAAATTCCCCAGTTATAGAATAATAAACCAACCGCAAGGAGTAACATACAGTTAATCCAGTTGAAAAAAAATATAAGAATAATCCTAATAAATTGATGTAGGATAAACTTACTACCTCCAAAATCAAATCCTTAGAATAAAATCCAGCTAAAAAAGGTATTCCACATAAAGCCAAATTAGAAATATTAAAACAAACTGATGTTAACGGTATTTGAGAACAAATATTACCTATAAATCGAATATCTTGGGAATCCCTCATATTATGAATTAAAGACCCAGCACATATAAATAATAGAGCCTTAAAGAGCGCATGAGTTAGAAGATGAAAAAAGGCCAATTCAGGGTATCCTATCGCCAAAATTCTTATTATTAATCCTAACTGACTTAATGTAGACAAAGCAATAATCTTCTTTAAGTCATACTCAAAATTAGCTCCTATCCCTGCTATAAATATTGTTAATCCGCCAATCAATAAAAACCATTTTGACAATCAAGTATCAATTAATCTAGGACTAAATCGAATCAATAAATAAACCCCTGCCGTTACTAATGTTGATGAATGTACTAATGCTGATACAGGAGGTGGTGCAGCTAAAGCTGCAGGAAGTCATGAAGAAAATGGAATCTGAGCTCTCTTATTTATCCCAGCTAATACAATTATACCCCCAATTAATAATATGATAAACGAATCCTTCTCAAACTCCAAATAATAAATATAATTTCAACTTCCATAATTTATTATTCAAGCAATTGCTATTAACAATGCAACATCACCAATCCGAATAGATAAGGCTGTCAATAGCCCAGCATTATATGACTTAATATTCTGATAATAAATAACTAAACAGTAACAAACCAACCCTAATCCATCCAATCCTAACAAAATTCTAATTAAATTCGGGCTAATAATTAAAAACATTATTGACAACACAAATATTAATACCAAAAGAATAAACCGATTAATTGTTAAATCTCCTTCCATATATTCATCTCTATATATAATCACCAAAGAAGAGATGAATAATACAAATCCTATAAATAAAAGAGACATTCAATCAAATAAAAAAGTTATAACCAATGATCTCCCATTCAACTGAAATACCTCCCATTCTACAAAAACAACCAAATTATATATAACAAAAAATATCCCCATCACAATCATTCTCACTGCTAAAATAAATAAAAACAAAAAACTTGTGAAACAAATAGATAATGACCATATAATGATCTAAGGTAATACATCTACATCTTTGGTGCCACAAACCAACATTTTTACATAAACTACTTAAATACAACCACATAATACACAACTCTCCCTTTAATACTAAGATATTTAAAGGAATTCAATGTAACAACAATAATAAATACTCCCGTGTGTAACCACTTGAACAAGAATAAATTCCAGAATACATTATACCATGTTGACTATAAGAGTACAGATATAAAGTATACACAGCTCTAAAAAAAGATAATATTATTAATATTAATATAGTTAATCATGATCATGATACTAATCTATTAAATAACCCAATCTCCCCCATCAAATTCAATGAGGGTGGGGCGGCTATATTAGATGATCTTAACAAAAATCATCATAATGTTATTGAAGGTATAAAACTTATTAAACCCCTTCTTACCAACATACTCCGACTACCTAATCGTTCATAAGTAATATTAGCTAAAGCAAACAACCCCGATGAACATAATCCATGAGCAATCATCAACGTATAACTTCTTCCAAATCCCCAAGTTGTTAATGTTATCAACCCACCTAATACAATACCCATATGAGAAACAGAAGAATAGGCAATCAAGGCCTTCAAATCAGTCTGATATAAACAAATTAATCTTACCAACACTCCACCTACCAAACTAATAGAAACTCACACATAATTATATTTTAATCCTATTGAAATTATTATTCTATAAACACGTAATAAACCATACCCTCCTAACTTCAATAGTACTCCCGCCAAAATTATAGAACCTGAAACTGGGGCTTCAACATGAGCTTTTGGTAATCATAAATGTACTAAAAATATAGGAATCTTAACTAAAAAAGCCAAAATTAAGCCAAAATAATATAGAATATTAAATAAACTCATATCTATCAACAATCTCAAATCCAAACTTCCATACAATCTATAAACATTGAATAATCCAATCAACAATGGCAATGAAGCAAATAAAGTATAAAATAATAAATATACCCCAGCTTGCAACCGCTCAGGCTGGTACCCTCAACCTAAAATCAATATTAAAGTTGGAATCAAACTACTCTCAAAAAATAAATAAAACGAAAATATTCTTATGCTACTAAAAGTACAATATAATATTAATATTAATAACAAAATATAAATCTGAAACAACTGATTATAAAACTTGGTACGATAAACAGATTCTCTTGCTGTAACCATTAATGCACAAATTCAAAAACTTAATAAAATCAAACCATAGGATAATACATCACAACCAAAAAAATAACTTAAATTCCCCAAACCGTCATTTATTACACACCCAAAAATAAAAACAAAAGTTATAAAGTACATTAGTGATTGAACCACTCATCAAAAGTCCACTAGTAAGCATAGAGGGATTATAAATAATAGTATAAATATAAATTTTAACATTGTAAAATTCTAAATGTCTGAAAAAAATCATTACCGTGTGTGCGAATTATAGATACTAGTACAGCTAATCCTAAAGCCCCCTCACAGACAGAAAATGTTAAAAATACTATTCTAAAATATAATTCATATTCATAAAAATTTAAAAAGACATAAAGTAATGAAAATAAACCTAATACAATAAATTCCAAACTTAACAGCATCGACAATAAATGTTTACGGTTTGAACAAAATACTCATAAACCTATAAAAATTACCAAAAATAATATAATAAAATTCACACCTATTACCATTGTTTTAGTAGTTTATATAAAAACATTGGTCTTGTAAACCAATAATAAGGTACCCTTCTAAAACTCAGAGGAAAGGAAACCCTTTCATTAATCCCCAAAATTAATATTTTTAATATAAACTACCCTCTGAATTCTTAATCTAATCATACTTACCTGTTATATTTTTAATGCTCTTATATTCATTCAAACTAACCACCCTATAGTAATAACACTAATTGTAATCATTCAAACATTTATTGCCGCAATATACCTGGGATTGTTATCTTTATCCTATTGATTTTGTTACATTTTAACACTTGCATTCCTAGGAGGCATACTAGTATTATTTTTGTACATCACAAGTCTAGCATCAAACGAATTTATATTTATTACATCTAAAATAATTAGCACTATTATCCTTCTCATAATCACCTTATCTATCTTTGTCTACACTATAGATCCTTGATTCCATAACATCCTTACAAAAAATACCGACACCAGTATAATAGATTTAATTAATTCCTTTGATACAGAAACAACCCCCCATTTGCTTAAATTATATAATAAACCTAACCATTTAATCACCCTTTTATTAGTAAATTACCTATTCTTAACTCTTATCATTGTCGTAAAAATCACAAACATCTTCCAAGGTCCTTTACGACAAAAATTCTATGGCAAAACCTATACGTGTTTCCCATCCCCTTTTTAAAATTGCTAATAATGCATTAATTGATCTACCAGCTCCTGTTAACATCTCAGCTTGATGAAATTTCGGATCTTTACTTGGTCTATGCCTCATCATCCTAATTGCCACTGGCTTATTCCTTGCAATACACTATACAGCTCATGTAGATTTAGCATTCTCTAGAGTTGCCCACATCTGTCGTGATGTTAATTATGGGTGGCTTCTCCGTACTTTACATGCTAATGGTGCTTCATTCTTCTTTATCTGCTTATACCTCCATATTGGTCGCGGGATATATTATGGATCATACAACTACATCCACACCTGATCAACCGGAGTAGTAATTCTATTCCTCGTGATAGGAACAGCTTTTATAGGATATGTTCTCCCATGAGGACAAATATCATTTTGAGGAGCCACAGTTATTACAAATTTATTATCAGCCGTCCCTTATCTAGGTATTGACCTGGTTCAATGAGTATGAGGAGGGTTTGCTGTAGATAATGCAACTTTAACCCGCTTTTTCACCTTCCACTTTGTTTTCCCATTTATCGTTGCTATAATAGTTATAATCCATCTACTCTTTTTACATCAAACAGGGTCCAACAACCCTTTAGGGTTAAATAGAGATGCTGATAAAATTCCATTCCACCCTTATTTCTCATTCAAGGACCTTTTTGGGTTCATCCTTATAGTAATAGTACTCCTCCTACTTACACTTTTAGAACCCTATATACTAGGAGATCCTGATAACTTCACTCCTGCTAACCCTTTAGTTACTCCTGTCCATATCCAACCAGAATGATACTTCTTATTTGCTTACGCTATTTTACGGTCCATCCCAAATAAACTAGGGGGCGTTATCGCATTAGTCACATCCATTGCAATCCTATTAATTTTACCATTCTCATCTAATAGAAAATTCCGTGGAATTCAATTTTACCCTATCAATCAAATATTCTTTTGATTTTTAGTTTCCACCGTCATCCTTCTTACCTGAATTGGTGCTCGACCAGTTGAAGACCCTTATATTTTAACAGGTCAAATCTTAACAATTCTGTACTTCTCGTACTACATCCTCAATCCACTTATCTTCTTTACTTGAGACGAAATAACTAACTAGTTAATAAGCTTATGTAAGCATATGTTTTGAAAACATAAGATAGAAGTTTAAATCTTCTATTAACTTTTACTAAATTTAATGCATTAAATTATTAATGAAAATATAAATACTTTTAGTCCCATAAAAAATAATAAAAAATTTAATGATAAAGGCAAATATGCCTTTCAAGCCAAATATATTAACTTATCATACCGAAATCGAGGTAAAGTTCCACGAACTCAAATAAATATAAATGCCAATAAAGTCAATTTAATAAAAAAATAAATTGTTAATACATCACCCCCTATAAAAATTATACAAAATAACATTCTCATAAATAAAATACTAGTATATTCAGCCAAAAAAATTAAAGCAAACCCACCTCTTCTATATTCCACATTAAACCCTGAAACCAATTCCGACTCACCCTCCGCAAAATCAAAAGGAGTATGATTAGTTTCCGCCAAACATGATGAAAATCATGCCAATATTAACGGAAAGGTTAAAAATATGAACCAAACATAACTTTGAAGACTTATAAAGCTTATAAGACAGTAATTATCAACCGAAAAAACAAATCTTAATAGTAACAAGGCCAATCTCACTTCATAAGAAATAGTCTGTGCCACAGCACGCAACCCCCCTAATAAAGCATAATTAGAATTAGAAGATCAGCCAGCAATTATTGCTGTGTATACCCCTATACTTGTACATACTAAAAAAAACAACACTCCCAAGTTAAAAGTAAATAATAAAGTAACAAGAGGGTATACCATTCAAGTCAATAACGCCAAAAATAAACTAAAAATAGGAGATAAATAATATAAGATGTAATTAGATATTATAGGATAAGTCCCCTCCTTAGTAAATAACTTAATTGCATCCGCAAAAGGTTGCGGTAACCCAACAAATCCCACTTTATTAGGACCTTTACGAATTTGGATATAACCTAAAACCTTCCGTTCCAATAATGTAAGGAATGCAACACCCACTAAAACACAAATAATCAACATTAATACACCTACCACTCTTATAATAACATCTAGAATCAATACTACCTGTGGTAAATATCCACATTATTGAATTCTAAATCCAATGCACTTATCTCTGCCAAAGTAGTGTTTAATCTTTAACATCCTCCTAAAAAATTTTTTAAGTACCTGGTCCTTTCGTACTAAAATACTTTATCTTCATAAAGATAGAAACCGACCTGGCTTACGCCGGTCTGAACTCAGATCATGTAAGGATTTAAAAGTCGAACAGACTTATTAATTAAACTTCTGCACCTAATCATATTCCTTAATCCAACATCGAGGTCGCAATCCTTCTTGTCGATATGAACTCTCAAAAAAGATTACGCTGTTATCCCTAAGGTAACTTTATCTTATAATCACTATTAATGGATCAAATACTCATTAATCTATGTTTCATCTCAAAAGAGTTCCTTTTATCTTCATGTCACCCCAACAAAATACTTTCCTTTAATCATTAATAACACCACTAAACATAATAACTAAATACAAATATAAAGCTCTATAGGGTCTTCTCGTCTTTTATACACATTTAAGCCTTTTAACTCAAAAGTTAAATTCCATTATTTATATAGAGACAGTTAATGTTTCGTCAAACCATTCATTCTAGCCCTCAATTAAAAGACTAATGATTATGCTACCTTTGCACGGTCAAAATACCGCGGCCCTTTAAAACATCAGGGGGCAGGCCCGACCTTAAATAAATCACAAAAGGACATGTTTTTGATAAACAGGCGAACATTAAATTGCCTAGTTCCTTTATATAAATTTACTTCCAACAAACCATATACATTATAATATACTAATTTTATCATTATTACACATACCTTCAAATTTTATAAATTATTCTAATACACAATTTAAATCCCCTATAAAATTATATTAACATCAAATAATTTATAACATTATTCAATTGATAGCTAATTTAAAGCCTACAATTCTTAATACAACCTTAATAATTATAAATAATATTTAAAAGCTTATCCCTTTAAATATTACAACTAAACTATAACTTATATTCCAAATTATAAGTTAAATATTCTTGCTGAATTAAATTCATTTCTTAGAAAACCAGATATCCTGAAAAACGCCTAACATTTCATTACAAACTTATTATCCCTAATAATGATAATACATTAACTAACATAATAAACTAGCTCTTCTCAATTCGGGATAAATAAATCCATAATCCATTTTTAATAAACCCTGATACACAAGGTACAACAAATATCTACTTCCATCGAAATAAATTTTCACAATATTTCAACCTTCTTTCACAATACTAATCCATTATAAATTAATCAATTTATTCTATTCCTATACTAAAACATACTCATAAAGTTATTTCCTATAATCTTTCACTCACAACAATCAATTTTAAACTTATCCTTCAAAATAATCTGAATTGCACAGACACTACTTTCAATGTAAATGAAATGCTTCCTTAAAGCTTTATTTTGCATTCTAGATACACTTTCCAGTACATCTACTATGTTACGACTTATCTCACCTTAATAATGAGAGCGACGGGCGATGTGTGCATGTTTTAGAGCTTAAGTCATATTATCATAATATAACAACATTACTTCCAAATCCACCTTCAATCACACCTTCTTTCAATGCAAAATCCATTTAATTTTTTTTATTGTAATCCATCTCCTACTTAATCATAAGCTGCACGTTGACCTGGCATATTATTCACTTCAAATTAAAGAAAATTATCTCTCTCCAAAAATAATCTTACGACGGTGGTATACAAACTGATTACAAAATTAAGTCGAATATAACGTGTACTATCGATTATAGGACAGATTCCTCTGAAAAGACTAAAACACCGCCAAATTCTTTGAGTTTCAAGAACTTAACTACTAATACTCAAGTAAACCATTTAACATTTAAAATGATAGGGTATCTAATCCTATTTTATAATTTAAATTTCAAAGCTTCATGCTATCTACAAAAATGTTCAATAATTTTAAAATTCTACCTTCTCAAATCATATCAAAATTTATAAAATTCCATCACTAACTTTATTCACTAACAATATTAACTTTGATCCTACGTATAACCGCGGCAGCTGGCACGACTTTAGCCGATCACACATTGCATTACTATTTCCAAGTCACCTTGAACCATAAAATCAAATACTGCAACACTACCTCTTATTGAAATATCTTAGTATCACAAAAATTTACATGTAAACCATACAACAAGTAAATACTTAAGCAAGAATAAAACTTTACTATCATCATCAATGAAGAGTGGACCAACATTAAACACTTAAGACTACTAAAATCAAAATTTTTAAAAAAATTAAATTTTATGGACAAAAGTTAGTATTCTCTCCCATTTTTTTGCAATTAAACAAATTTCGCCCCAATTTTGTTTTTTTTAATAAACTTTCTGTATAATGGAACAACCTTTACATATACTATTATAACACCATTCTATTGACCAACAAGAGCCGCCCCCGCCCCGTAATAATAGTTTAATGTAATAGTTAATTATATTTTTTTTTTTTTTTTTTTTGCGTAGGATTTTTCCTACTAATAATATACTTTAATCTAATATATATAATAAATGCATATTATAATATAAATTATTCAATTAATTAACAAAAATAAATAGATAATGTATATATGTTATTATAATTAAATACCAATATCTAATTATATATTATATAAGCATTTATATATATATAAATAATATATTTAATACGAATATAGATATATGCACTCTACAATGCTAGAAATATTTTAAGATCTTCTTTTCTGGCCTCTCATTTATAGATGTTAATAGGTTATAAGGTGCATGCACATCAATAAGTTATTATTTATTAATATACTTTCTATATGTTATTAATATTAAATAAATGTATATATATATATATAACTATTGATATTGAAAAAAAAAAATTAATACTAACTACACGTCACAAAATTAAATTTTACACAATTCATAGGTCTGCCCCAAATTATTGGCTATACCTATACAAAAACCCTAAAATTACCAAAATTTCTCACCTCCTTCATCGAACAATATGTAAACTTAACAACAAATTAAAATCTGCTCCACCTTTTATAAAGATGTTTTATAAAAATAAGTGCAATTAACACTGATAGATTTCCTAATT